GTCGGAAATAGTTGGCTTGGTCCGACCAAGAAAGGCATGGGACTCTTTGGGCATTGCTTGGGTCGAGTGAAGTAAAGACTGGCTACCTAGAATAGAAAGATCCCTCACTGCACACTTTAGATATAAGGAAAACCTTTAGTTTAGGAGTCATTCAGGCTAGATCTAAAAAAAGAACATAGCCTTCGTATGATCCCTTTCTAGTACCCTATCTTGAGCAGGAAAGTGTTCAGTAGGAAAAGACTGGAAGAAATGGGATTCGAACCCATGCATGATGCAATCTTCTTGTATGTCGATTTAGCAAACCAATGCCTTAAGCCCTTGTGCTCTCCCCCCATGATCAGATCAGATAGCCCTTTGGGCAACCAACCCATTTCGCTCTATCATTTCTTCTTTCTTTCCTAGCCTACTAAAAAACTATTTTGGAAGGGCTACCGTTATATACGCAATTAAGAAAGGATGCCGAATCATCCACCGAATCCTTTGTTTCTTCCTCTGCTGCCCCGGGAGAGTGAGTTTGTATGCCTGTTGGGTCTTTTCTTGGCTTTCTCACTAGGCAAATTATCAAGTCGATGCTCATATAACTGCATTTGGATACTCTCACTTTTCCCTTCGATGAGCTGATCTTTCATTGCAAAAGTGATAGCTTATATAACTGCATTTTGATACTTTTTTGAAGACGAGAAAGAGTTAGCAAAAGCACTTTTCATCTTCGTCACTTCGGGATGGGGGGGGGGTGCTACCCTATCTCTCGAGTAGTAAGAGTATGTGAAGCCTCCTACTACTAAACAAAATAAGTATACTACTTCGTAAGGTGCCAGCCAGTTAGTTATACCCTTTCAATAAAAAAGTTCAGTAAGTCAGTTTTATCTTTCGCTTTCAATAAAGAAGTAAGAAAGTTCGACCTTTGTCGGCTAGCTAGGAAGGCTAAAAGCTAAAAGCAAAGTCCCCGTAACTGCCTGCGAATGAAGAGCGTTCCGTTTCACTCGGGCAACTCCAAGAGAGGCCGATGAAAGAGCCCACCTCGGATACGGAAGGAAGGTATGGAGATGGCGCTGCTAGAACCAAGGTGCGTAGCCCCAAACCAAAAGCCTTATTCTTCAACAGGAGCTGGTCTAGTACTTCGGGGCAGTAACTCAAAGCAAGCACTAGATCGTTGAAAACAAAAAGAAAGACTGACTTTTAGATAACTTAACTTAACTTATTTAGGAAGGAGCCATCGTAACTGCTCGCCATCGGAATAGGCTTTCAAGGCAGCTGCCAAGTCAGCCAGTAAGTAAGCAGGTAATAGTCAGCCAGCAAGCTGGGCCGTTCTTGCCAGTTCGAGTACGAGACTTCGGTGTAGTAGTACTATAACGGTTTTGACACATACTAAGGACTCCTTTTGTAAAGCAACTTATTGTGCTTTTATTCCAGCCAACGAAGCTCCGTCTAATCTAATAGGGGCTCGGTTCGGTTCACCCATCATACCTATTAAGTAGAAGGCAGGCGAACTCGGACCAGTGCAACAAAGTTTAGACTCTCGCGATTGGACTCTATAACAGAAGAGGTTGTGCAAAAAGGAAAGGGAAAAGAAGCTTTGCAAAAGCTAAGGCCGAAGCTCTTTGGGCGATATTATAGCATAGCGCATTTCCTCATGCATGATTAGGGTGATGTGGTTGTTCCATCGGTTTTCTTTATGGAGGAATCTATTATTCAAGATATTCTTGAAAGGCGGATTGACAAGTGCGACGAGGAGATGGAGATTCCAGAAAAGTATACGAATAAGTAAGTGAAGGCTTGGCTTACGTGTTCAGCTCAAGCAAGAAGAAGCTATAAAGTCAAGCCTATTTAATGGTGGCAGAGGGAGTGGAGGTCTAAAAGTCAGAAGAGAACACTGTGCAAAGGGTACGCGACCACAACACACTGTTGTCCCTTTTTTCTTTCTTTTTCAGCCGACTTGAAAGGTGCTCTCAGTGTACCGCCATACGCACCCAGACATTAGACCAAGCAGGAACCGGGGATCAAAGTTCCATTGATTCATCTATCTCAAATAGGGAAAAAACGGAATCAAGAAGGGGTCAGCTGAGCTCTAACTGGTTAAACCCGCTTTGGTGGCCTCTTGCCCATAGCTGACTTCTTTGCTAGATGATAGCGAATAGTACGACTAGAGTTCAATCCCTCAGAAAGTCATAGTACGACTACAGGGAAAGAGATCTGAAAGCAGCCTTTTACCCCGTTATTCGATGGTGAACGCAGCCTAGCTCTCCCCCTTCAATAGGCTAAGCCTATCCCTTTGCCGTAAAGCTAAGACAGAACTCAGCTAGGACCGAAGAGAGGATTGCCAACCGGATGAAAACCGAAGAGAGCATTGCCAGTTTCATTCCAGTCTTTTCTCAATTGAGAAGTCAACCAACAGGTCAATCCTTCCCTTATATCATATCCATTTTACACAGTCTTTGTTTAAATAGTGCGAGACTTTCAACTAATGAAATCTAAACCAGCTAGTTCAGTCAGATACCGG